TGGGGTAGATAGTCTTGACTGCTTATATTTACTTTGACTTAATTGTTGTACATACGAAATGAGATTGAATTCTTTTAACAGCAAACTTTTCAGCCGTTTTATTTCACTCATATAACTATCCGGTTTAGTTCATCAACCCCAATGATGAATACAAAAATAAAAAATAGATATTCAACGCCTTTAACTTTCTTGCTAGAAAGAAAAGAAATAGGGGAAGTTTTATGTCTCACCGAATCACACGTAGAGATATTGATAATACACATAGAGTTAATGGTATTTCATAACTAATTGATTGAGCAGCAGCCCTTAATCCACCTAAAAAGGAATATTTATTATTTGATCCATATCCTGACATAAGAAGTCCAATGGGAGCAAGACTTGAAACAGCAATCCATAAAAAAACACCAATACTAAGATCGGCTAGAATAAGGCGATAGCTAAAAGGAATTACTGAATAACTTAGTAAAATGGATATGACTGCTATGGATGGCCCGATACTGAATAAACGAGTATCTCCTCTAGATGGAAGAAGATTCTCTTTGAAAAGTAGTTTTGTACCGTCTGCTAGAGCTTGAAGAATTCCCAAAGGCCCGGCATATTCGGGTCCAATACGTTGTTGTATCCCTGCAGATATTTCTCTTTCTAACCAAACAATTACTAGTACACCTAGTGTGATTCCTAATACAAGAGTGAAAATAGGGACAAACATCCATATGATCCCGTAGATTTCTTTTAAGGATTCCAATCTGGAAAAAGAATTGATAGCTTGTATTTCTGTTGTATCAATTATCATTTCAACGATCAACTTCTCCCATAATGATATCTATGCTACCTAGTATCGTCATAATATCAGCCAATTTCATTCTTTTAACTAACTGAGGAAGAATTTGCAAGTTGATAAAACCCGGTGGTCGAATTTTCCATCTCCAAGGAAAAACACTCTGATCTCCTATCAGAAAAATTCCCAATTCTCCTTTTGGCGCTTCGACTCTTACATAAAGTTCTTGCTTGGACAATTCAAAAGTTGGAGAAGGTTTTTTACTAATAAATCGATAGTCAAAATCATTCCATTCAGGATCTTTTATTCTATCAAAGCGTCGGATTTCTAAATTCTCATAGGGTCCTCCTGGAATTCCTTCTAGAGCCTGTTGGATAATTTTTATGGATTCTTTCATTTCACTGATTCGTACTAAATACCGAGCTAATGAATCCCCTTCCTTTTGCCATTGAATCTCCCAATCAAATTCGTTGTAACACTCATAACGATCGACTTTACGAAGATCCCATTGTATTCCGGAAGCCCGTAGCATTGGTCCTGATAAACCCCAATTTAGTGCTTCTTCTGCGCCAATAATGCCTACGCCTTCAACTCGTTCTAAAAAAATAGGATTCCGTGTAATAAGCTTTTCATATTCAGAAACCCCGGTTAAAAAATAATCGCAAAAATCCAAACATTTATCTATCCAGCCATGAGGTAGATCAGTAGCTACTCCTCCGATACGAAAATAGTTATGCATCATGCGCATACCGGTAGCAGCTTCGAATAGGTCATAGATCAATTCTCGTTCTCGAAAAATATAGAAGAAAGGGGTCTGTGCCCCAATATCCGCCATAAAAGGTCCAAGCCATAATAAATGGGAAGCGATCCGACTTAACTCCAACATAATCGCTCTGATATAGCTAGCCCTTTTAGGTACTTGAATATTGCCTAGCTGTTCGGGTCCATTTACGGTTATTGCTTCTGTGAACATAGTAGCTAAATAATCCCAACGTGTTACATAAGGTAAATATTGTATAATTGTTCGATTTTCCGCAATTTTCTCCATCCCTCTATGTAAATAACCCAATATTGGTTCACATTCAATAACATCTTCACCATCGAGAGTAACGATCAGTCGAAGAACACCATGCATTGATGGGTGGTGAGGGCCCATATTGACTATCATGAGGTCTTGTCTTGTAGTTGGTGCAATCATAAGTTTTTTCCCGAGTCATTCTTCCCATGCATTGCTGAAAGTAAAAAGAAGTTCATCAAAATTTAAACGACTAAGCTCAAATGGTATCACGCTTCAAATTAACGAGTTTTTATCTCTCGAATATTCAACTTGCCAATTAATTCTTTATAGCGTTCTCTATTTTTTTTTAACAAATAGGCCAGCAGCCGTTGACGTTTTCCCAAAATTTTCCGCAAACCTCTCTGAGATGAAGAGTCTTTTTTGTGCAATTCCAAATGTGAAGTAAGTCTCCTTATCTTAGTCGTGAAACTGAATACTTGAAATTCAACAGACCCCCTGTTTTCTTCGTTTTCTTTTTGAGAAATAACCGAAATGAATGACTTTTTTACCATAAAAAACCCCCTTTCCCTTTTTACAGATATGGATTTTACCGATCAGTAATAATAATGCCATTAATTTGCATGTGATATATACAATAATCTAATCCCAATTTATTTAGGAACTCCCAATTTTCTGAATTCAAATCAATCAATTCAATTTGAAATTGAAGTTAGATAGGTATAGAAAAGGATTGGTACATTTTCCCATCAAAGAATTTAGACTTAAAACGAAGAAGGTTTTGTTGATTCATTTCGAGATCTACTTGAGCCATTATTCATTTCATATTGGATATTAATATTGGATATTAGAATGAAATGTGAGACAAGGCATGTGCTCTGTGTCTTTGCTTATTTTCATATACCCTATTATATATATATAGGGTATAGGTATATATAGGGTATTATCCACGAATTCTCAATCGTGGATACATCTGTATCCTTAACATACTGAAACAACTGCCATTATTGGTATCAAACCAATAACGATTCAGACAAGCTAAATCCTCTAATCGATAATTAGGCCAAAGAAAGAGCTTTAATTTCATTAATTTATTTTTCTCTCTATCAAGGTGCTTACTGTCATACGAAACTTGGCTGCTGTTTTTTACGTTCTTTCCATTCCAAAATACTGGATTTCTATCTCCACCATTTCGATTCTTTGAATTGAAACAATTTAGAATTCTCAATTTTCTACGACGTCTAAACGATAAAATATTTTCAGGAACAAGCAAATCAAAATGATTTTTGTCTCTATTTATAGTTATTCTTTGATGTGCTGAAATAGTTTCATCAAAATTTTTCTTAAAAAGATATCTTTGTTCTTCGTATTTTTGATTAGTTTGGTGTTTACTCTTATGAACCAACGAAATACCTATGGTTTGATACGTAATAAATTGGCCATCATTTTTTCCAGACAGACGAATGGGTTCTATAATCAAGACTCCCTTTTTGATCAATTCTGTAAGAGTTAAATTCTTCTGAATCAGCATTATATCCAAACAAAATGCTCTCGTTTGAATCGAAGAGATAGTAATTTTTCTTGGATCTATTAGTCTAAGCAGGAGACAATATACCTTGATATTATTGATAATTCTTTGATTCAACGTATCGTTCCATCTCAATTGAAAAACCAAAAAACGTTTCAGGAAGGAATCTAGTTCTGCTTCCGTGCTGCTTTTATATTGTTTTTTCTTTTGCGCTTTTTTCATGTCTGATCTTGCATAATTTTCTTCAAGATCTTTTTGTTGTGAGAGAACAGATCCAAGATCTCCTCGACTTGTAGATTCTTTTTCTTCTTGATTTCGATGCTTTTTATTCGATGGTATCAAAAAACTTCCTTTTTGCTTTTCATTGATCTTTTTATTTTCACTACTATTTTCATTTCTATTCCAATTAAAAAGAAGTAATTTTCTTGGTATAAACCAAGGTTTCGTTTTATATGCATTATAAAGTAACACAAGTTCTGGGAAGAACCAAAGTTCCAGATTCGCTAGGTGACGCTTTAGCATTTTTTCATTCATTCCCATCCAATCAAAAAAAACTTTGTCAGAGTTTGGTAGATTGATTTCTGGAATCATAAGATAAAAAAGATCTTTTTTATCAATTATTTCATAATTATTAGTACCAATTTTAGTATTTTGATTCCTATTGATATCGATCCTGATCCAGGCCTCAATATCGACTTTTTGTCTAAGATCAAAATTGATAATTTTCCAATCAAAATATTTTCTATTGGTCGTTTTTTCGATATATAGAATATTGACCTTTCCTAGATAAGGGATGTTTCTCAGCATATCAAAAAGGCTTTCTTTATTTGTGTTATAAGAAAGCTCTTGGTTCTTATGTCCTTGAAACGGAGAAAGGCATTCCGTTTTCTTTTCATAAGTAAGAAATTTATATGATAAAAGATCATATCTATAGTATTTTTGAAAATTATCTTTTTGATTAGATAATGAATATACTTCAAATTGTTTTTGTTTTTTGGAACCAATTAATTGATCTTTTTCATATGAATGCCTTTTACTAAAATTTGATTTTTTAGCTATACGACGCTGATGAACTGTATTTCGCCACTTTTCTGGTATTAATCTAGACCATCTGATCTGAGATAAATCGTATTGATAATGTGCTCTTAACCAGTTTTTCCATTGATTCATTTCATAACTCGGAAGTTTCTTATCTCCTAATTTGGAATGAACCATTCCTTGTGGTTCAAAAGAATCTTTTATTTCAGGCTTAACAAAAAAAGGTATTCCTTTAGATTGAATAACAGAGCTCAATTTATACGAGTTACTCACTTGGATTTGTGATAATTTGTAAAATACATAGGCTTGTGACATGTGGGATAAGTCATAAAAAATAGGTGAATTTTTTTTATTATTACAAACATTATCAAGTGACTTTTTTATAGTCGAAATAAAGGTAATTGGATTTTTCTTTTTTTTATTAATTATTTCTTGTTTTCTTTCGTTATTGTAAATGGATTTATCAATAATTTTTTTTGTTGATTCAAGAAAACATTCTGTATTCATTTTGGGAATATTAATGATAGATAAAAACATTTCTGTGTATATTCTTTCAATGAAAAATTTCAAAAAAAGGGGTAATTTCGAAATTAATCGAGCATTTCTTTTTTTTAATATTTGCCATTTTTCGAATCTTTTAG